CATTGAATTCTAAATATCCTTGAAATTTATCCATTTGGATTGAAATTTGATTTGAACTGAAGGTAAAGTCTTTATTTTCTTGAGTTCTGAAATGACACATAGTGCGATACAGTCAAAATAAGGTATTAGACTACGAAAGCAATAGATACCTCATAAACAGGTAGACTGCTAACCGGATTCTCGATCTTTAATAGGTTTCTGTTCGTTATATTATAGAATAACAAAACAAGATGATTAGAAATCCTTTATTTTTTTAACCTAATCGCTCTTTTGATTTTGGAACAATATATATTATATATATATTTTTTTATCAATATACTGCTTCTTTTACACATCCATCTCCAACCTAACCCAAACGGACTAGGGAAAAAAATAATTAGGACTCATGAAAAATTTATAATAACACGCAAGAAAAAATTCCTTCCCATACCCGTATTAGGCACTAATCTATTTTTAACATTTAATTAGATCGGGTAATTTTTCAAATTACGAATGGAAGCTCGTTTCTTTTTTTTTTCCTGGAATCAGGAAAACTGGGTTTTTTATCCATCCATTTATATTTATTCACTTGACCCAAATTGGAATTCCTTTTTTTTTTTTTCGACATCGAAAACGAAGGTTGTACCGATCAGGAAAGCAAAAAAAAATGTTATCTGAATTCTCCCTTGATACGACATGCTATTTTTTCCATTCATTCCTTTCAGGATCAGTCGTGGTCTTACAAACTCTACCGCGGATCTGGACGAATCCTTTTCTTCATATAAATGTGTAAAAGATGCTAGTCGCACTTAAAAGCCGAGTACTCTACCGTTGAGTTAGCAACCCCCAAAAAACAAAAAAAGAAAGTACTGCAAATATGTAGATACAACCAGAATAAAAAAAAAATCCAATAATGTGTGCGTCAGGGATAAATAGATCCATTTATCTATGAGAGAATTATATTTGGTCCATACACTGTTGTCAATATGATTGTTAATTTTTAACATAGTGAAAAGAACAGAAAAAATAAATAAAAAAGCTTAACCCCTTGGTTTGTTAGTTCATACAATGAATGAAAACTAAGCCAGTGTAGGGTAATCTCAAATCTTTTTATACTTTTTTTAGACCCATTTTTTATGGCCTTTAATTTGTTATGAATAATTCAAAAATTATTCATATAATATAATAATATATATATTTATAAACTAATATATATATTAATATATATATTAGAGATTTATATTCAGAATTAATATATTAATTTATATACAGTATTATTTTCTATACAGTAAAATTTTGTATTTATACAAAAATTAGAATTTATATAATATAGATCCAAAATTGTTTTCATAAATTTGTTTATGATTATAAAACATAGTAGTTGTTAGCAGGGTTTTTTTTAGTATTCGTACCTTAGCTAATAATAAATCGAAATTCGAATAAATCAAAATAAATATGATATGATGGGAGCGAAAGAGGAGGAAAGAAAAAAGTAGATAAAATTTGATACCAAGCTATATATGAGTCTTTCACATCCTCTTTTTTATATTTCATTAATTCAATTTCGTTTTATTAAGACTTAATTCCGTAAAAATCCCTGCCTTCTTTGAAATATCATGAACTGTTCTTGTTGGTTGAGCGCCTTTTTTAAGAAAATCGAGAATAACAGGAAGATTTAAATAAGTTTGATTTGTTATCGGATCATAAAAACCCACCTTGTGAAGATCTCTTCCTTCTCTTCGGGATCGAACATCAATTGCAACGATTCGATAAACGGCTCATTGGGATAGATGTATATGAATAATACCCCCCCCCTAGAAACGTATAAGAGGTTTTGGCCTCGTACGGCTCGAGAAAAAAAATGCACTGAATAGAAGTTACCTCTCTGTATAAAATTCAAATATTAAATAGATTACTAAAAACATTAAATAAATTAGCCAGTATTGAAACCCTAAATATTTTTTCCATAAAAAGCATTCGTAACATTCGTACTCTCATAACTCAAGTTAAATAACTCTCAAATATCTCAACAGAGAATCCTTAAGTACTTTTTTTATTGAGTAGTCTCTAACCCTTTTTTGTTTGTCTCATTTTTTTAGAATCAAATTTGATTCTTCGTTCTAATCTAGTTGTTCAAACAATTGAAAACTGGATTTCCTTGTTTCAGGATTCTTTATCCTTACTTTGAATCTTTGGGTTTAGACATGACTTCGGTGATCTTAAATCGTTTTATTAAAAAAGGGCAGCAACAAGCCCCTTATTTTTTTTTATGATTTCTTTTCTTTCTATCAAAGAATCATATAAACGCTTGATTCACGCATGATAGACTTTTTATTCAAAGAATTTTACAATTTTCAGAAAATTTCCTTTTCCATTGTAAAATTGCTTGAAAGGGCTTTTTTTCAATATAAAAATAAAAAGACTTACGAAGTTGTTCCAACTTATTGATTCGCACTAACCCTAGATCCTTACTCCTGCGAAAGGAATAAAAACTTTATATTCTCCTCGAGCTCCATCCTGTACTCTTTTTTATATTCCAAAAAAGTGTAGAACTCTAGTAAAATAGAACACAAAATGTCGAGCCAAGAGCACCTCTATTCCTATATAAAAAGTGGCGGATCAAAAAATCCACAGCAGATCATGTCCTTCAATTCAAGTCGCACGTTGCTTTCTACCACATCGTTTTAAACGAAGTTTTACCATAACATTCCTCTAGTTTGTGTAATTGATTCAAGTATGGAATCATGAATAGTCATAGTTCAGTCAGTATATCGTAATCTATACTTTTTCTTTCTCTATGAATGGAATAGTGAATTTACGCGTAAAAGGTTCAGTCAGAATTCAAACGAATCCCATATTAGATTGTATATATGTAAAATCTAAAATTTGAATAGAAATCTATATTTATATATATATATATAAATATAGATTTTTTTTATTAACACTCTTAGAATCTATGGTTCTACCTTACTTAACCCGCATCACACACAAATTAAAAAAGCAAATAGATTTTTTTGAATTCGGTTGAAATGCTGAAAAATAAGGTTATTCTTCTTTTCATTTCAATATTTTATTCTTAAAAAATATTAGATTTTTAAACAGAAATTGATTCCGGTACTCTGGGACGGAAGGATTCGAACCTCCGAATAGCGGGACCAAAACCCGTTGCCTTACCGCTTGGCTACGCCCCATTTCGATTTTTATTCAAGACTACTAAAAGAGTAATATTGCTATTGGTTGTTCGTCAATTCAATTTAAACCCAAATTAAATATAGATTACATTGGTGTTAGAGTTTTGACACGTGTAGATAGCAAATCAAACTTACTTTATTGATCATTACATAGAATTCAATTAACATATTGTATGAAAATATTATTTCTTTAATTCTCATAAGAGAATGAAAGGATTTTTGATTGAGTAAGTTCAACAAAGTCTTTTTAGACTATCTTTTTTTATTTTTTTCCTTATATAAAAAATATATTAATAACTCAATCAAAATAAAATTATCCACAAGAACACCCATTTTTGTTATGCTTAATATATTTAATTTGATCTGTATTTGTTTGAATTCTGCCCTTTTTTCAAGCACTTTTTTAGTCGCCAAATTGCCGGAGGCCTACGCCTTTTTAAATCCAATCGTAGATGTTATGCCCGTAATACCTCTTTTCTTTCTTCTCTTAGCCTTTGTTTGGCAAGCCGCTGTAAGTTTTCGATGAAATTCTTAATACTGTCTTAAAAAAATTCACGATTTTGATTCTTCCAACAATTCCAAAGATCAAAAAAATCTTGACGTATGAACGAACTCTCAATTCAAACATGCAATTTTTTTGGTAGCCATACGAAATCTGGATCATTCTATTTCCTAAATTTTATCCTCTTTTCCCTAAATGAAAGAACCTAATTAGATTCGAGTTCACAAAAAAAAAATATCTAGATGTTGGTATGCAAATCTGTTTGAATATGAAAGCCTCGACTATATATCTTATTACAAATGACTTTCTGAAACTTTTTTTTTATTTTTTTTCTCGAAAAGAATAAATCACTTGATTTATTGGTATCAAAATTAGATATTTGGTATAAAAATAGAGAATCTATTCTCTTTTTTTTTTTAGTAAGATCTTGGAGATTGTGTAATGCTTACTCTCAAACTTTTTGTATACACTGTAGTTATATTCTTTGTTTCTCTCTTCATATTTGGATTCCTATCTAATGATCCAGGACGTAATCCGGGACGTGAAGAATAAAAAAGAAAGGTTTTTTATTGCTTTATTTAATTAGTGGAAATGGTCGAATTTTAGTAGGATTTTATCTATTACACATCATCAAAAGGAAAAAGGGAAAGAGAGGGATTCGAACCCTCGGTACGATTAACTCGTACAATGGATTAGCAATCCAACGCTTTAGTCCACTCAGCCATCTCTCCTAATCGAAAAGGGATACTTAATTAGGTTCATTAGAAAAAAAAGGCTTGAACTCCACTTTATTCTTAAAAAGCTTTATTTTTTTTATAGATTATTCTTTAGATTATATATATTTTTTCATTTTCTATATTTTATTATATATATATAATTTCTTTTTTATTATAGAAATATATTTATCACCTATTTATATTATATAAATATAAATATATATATATATATTACTATTATATAACTTTTTTTATAGAACTTTCTCAGTAATTCTATTTATATCAAAAATTTAGATAAAGATTAGATAAAGAAAAGGCGCGAACTGAAAAGCGAAATAAATAAAACCACAATAATAGAAATAGAGAATCCTTTTTTTATTTTGTCTCGTCAAAACACAAGTAAAAGATCTTTTTTATTTTAATAGCCTGGCCTGGTCAGTCCCCAGCCGGGCCTTTTTTGTTAAAGTTAAAAAGACTCATCCGATGAATTTTTAGACAAAAAAGATCTGAAATTGAAAAAAAAAAATGGAATCAAATCTGCTTTTACTAATTTTATTTAAGTCTACGCGTCAACCCTAGAATTTTCTAATTTTTTTTTTTCAATTTCAGATC